GATGATTTGAAAATTGATGATTTGAAAATAGATAGATTCAAATTACTCCTTCGAGAGATTAGGCCAATAACTACATCTACATCAATCCATATCCATGAAAATGGAATTTTTCAAATTGAATAATTAAAAACTATTATAAAATAGAAAAAGTGGAGTTACTTCTTTTTTCCTGACCGGGTCAATAAAGTTATGCAAGATTTTGATTTATTTATCTCTTATATATAATGGATTTACCTGGACTAATACATGATTTTCTTTTAGTCTTTCTGGGATTAGGTCTTATATTAGGGGGTCTGGGAGTAGTATTACTTGCCAATCCCATTTATTCTGCCTTTTCATTGGGATTTGTTTTTGTTTGTATATCGTTATTCTATATTCTATCGAATTCCCATTTTGTAGCTGCTGCGCAGCTCCTTATTTACGTAGGAGCCATCAATGTTTTAATCATTTTTGCTGTGATGTTCATAAATGATTCAGAATATTCCAAAGATTTCCGTCTTTGGACCGTGGGAGATGGAGTAACTTCCGTGGTCTGTACAAGTCTTTTTGTTTCACTAATTACTACTATTCCAGATACGTCATGGTACGGGATTATTTGGACTACAAAAGCAAACCAGATTGTAGAGCAAGATCTGATAAGTAATAGTCAACAAATTGGGATTCATTTATCAACAGATTTTTTTCTTCCGTTTGAATTTATTTCAATAATTCTTTTAGTTGCGTTAATCGGCGCAATTGCTGTAGCTCGTCAATAATAACTCTTTATAACTGGAAAAACCTTGTTATGAGCTATCACATGTCTTTCCTTTTTTCTATTTGACTTTGTATATAAAATAGAAATTCTTTATTAGTTCAATCTATTCCCAATATATTACTTTGTTGCATTACTCGTTATATTCTAGTCAATCCAATTGGTTAAATTGTTGTTCATATTGAAATGAATCGAGATTTATAAGGAGTTGGTTAATGATGCTCGAACAGGTACTTTTTTTGAGTGCTTATTTATTTTCTATTGGTCTATATGGATTGATTACAAGTCGAAATATGGTTAGGGCTCTTATGTGTCTTGAACTTATATTAAATGCGGTTAATCTCAATTTTGTAACATTTTCTGATTTTTTTGATAGTCGTCAACTAAAAGGATCCATTTTTTCTATTTTTGTTATAGCTATTGCAGCTGCTGAAGCCGCTATTGGACTCGCTATTGTTTCATCAATTTATCGTAACAGAAAATCAACTCGTATAAATCAATCAAATTTATTGAATAAGTAATATTATAATATAAATTATCACATTATCATTTTCATAAATTAATTTAAATTAGTAAATTAATTTAAATTAGCATGTCTGCCATGTAAGATATGATCATGTTATCACAAAGATAAGAAATCAAAGTATTTTGGCACTGTCAATCCAGAAATAGAGAAAAACCGGGGAACTCATCGATTCATCTAGTATTTAAATATATAATTCATTTATCAATTTACTAGATTGAAACTTTATCACGTTCAAAAATAGATAGACCCAATGTCGCATTCAGTAAAGATTTATGATACATGTATCGGGTGTACTCAATGTGTCCGAGCCTGTCCTACGGATGTTTTAGAAATGATCCCTTGGGACGGATGTAAAGCTAAACAAATAGCTTCTGCTCCAAGAACAGAGGATTGTGTCGGTTGTAAGAGATGTGAATCCGCCTGCCCAACAGATTTCTTGAGTGTTCGAGTTTATTTATGGCATGAAACAACCCGCAGCATGGGTATAGCTTATTAATACGTTACAGAAACCCCTACTTGAGTCCATTTTTTTTTTTACCGCAAAAACCTGTGCTCAAAAATAATCTATTTTTGAGCACAGGTTTTTCTGGTCCAAGTGTATCTTGTCTTTACCACGAACAAATTTCCTTGGTTAACAATAATTGTAGTTTTACCAATATTTGCAGGTTCCTTAATTTTCTTTCTTCCCCATAAAGGAAATAGGGTAATTAAGTGGTATACTATATGTATATGCATGTTAGAACTTCTTCTAACAACCTATGCATTCTGTTATCATTTCCAATTGGACGATCCATTAATCCAACTAGTAGAGGACTATAAATGGATCAATTTTTTTGATTTCCGTTGGAAATTAGGAATAGATGGGCTGTCTATAGGACCCGTTTTATTAACAGGATTTATCACTACTTTAGCTACTTTAGCGGCCTGGCCTGTTACTCGGGATTCTCGATTATTCCATTTCTTGATGTTAGCAATGTACAGTGGTCAAATAGGATCATTTTCTTCTCGGGACCTTTTACTTTTTTTCATCATGTGGGAATTAGAATTAATTCCAGTTTATCTACTTCTATCCATGTGGGGAGGAAAGAAACGTCTCTACTCAGCCACAAAATTTATTTTGTACACGGCGGGGGGTTCTATTTTTCTCTTAATGGGAGTTTTGGGTATCGGTTTATATGGTTCGAATGAACCAACATTAAATTTTGAAACATCAGTTAATCAGT